ATTTAATATCTTGATTTGATATGGCGGATTCCGAGGGTATTCAATGCTAGGCATAATGAGCATAAGGGCCTCAAAAAATCTCTTTTCGTCCTATGAACTTTAAGGCGTACAAATTTTCATATTGGATTTTTTAAGCCGAACGACGGAGGCTCTATTTAAGATTTTAAATAATCGATGCCAAAGGCGCACCTACGTCAAGATAAAACTCTTCTTTGAAACACTTTGGTAGTGCTTATGAACCAAAGGTCAAGTAAATAATGAAGTAGAGTACATGGAACCATATTTTTTCTTGATAGAAAAAAGATGGCGGACTGGCTGATATTTACATTAGTTAATGAAAGAGCCCAATGCAAAAAAAAAATGCATGTTGGGTCCTTGAAACTAAATCATTTTTATAAAAATCCGTTTGATTGATCCGTTTTACCGAAAAGGTCATCGGTTCGAGTCCGTATAGCCCTAAGGGTAAAATTAACCATGGAAAAAATTACCGACTACTTGACAAAGGTAATTTTTTGTTATATAAATATACAAACAAATAGATGGAAAAAATTACCGACTACTTGACAAAGGTAATTTTTTGTTATATAAATATACAAACAAATAGATGGAAAAAATTACCGACTACTTGACAAAGGTAATTTTTTGTTATATAAATATACAAACAAATAGATGGAAAAAATTACCGACTAAGAGTAGGATTTTTAGTTAAATAATTTTATAAAAATTTTATTTATCTTTACATTGATTGATTACTATGAATTATAATGTCATAAAATGGGATGCGTGATAATAAATACAACAACGGTTCGTGTGGGTCTCATCTCATATGATCTGATCGGAAATTTTTAAATTATGCATTCAACTCTTACAAATATCATAGATAACACGGATATCCCTCAATTTACTTTTCAATAAATTGCTTTAATATTTCATTTTCTAATCTTTAGAAATATAAAAAAAATCTCTTATCTTCTTTCTATTTTTTATAAAAGTACAGATATTAGGGGGTTCTAATAACTATGACTCTTATTTTCAATTTGATAAACCAACCTTTTGTAAAAAAAGGGCGGTTACCCTTCTTGGAATTAAAAAGGAACTTAGGACACAAGTTTAAATCACTTATAAACGCAACAGAAAATTCGGGTTCTCTTGATGAAAAGAATTTTAGCGCGGAGGATACCAGGATAAGTGATACAGAAAGTCTTGGATGGATCCCCGAAAATAGGGGAATTGATAATATTATATTAACTAAAAACCCGGGAGAGGAGGTAAATAATATGGAGAAGCGGGATCTGGAACGGGACGTAAATCAGAAAACTGATGGAACAGAGAATATAACGGAAACGGACGGCATGCGAAAATTTGCGCATTTGTGGGTTCCCTGCGAAAATTGTTATAATTTGCACTACAAAAAATGCTTTAATGCAGCGAGAATCTGCGAAAAATGCGGAATTCATTTAAGAATGAATAGTTGGGATAGGCTAGAGCTTCTGATTGATGAAGGCACTTGGATTCCCATGGATGAAGACATGGTTTCGAGGGATCCAATTGAATTTGATAAAGAAGTTTTTTATGAAAAAATTAACTACAAAGAATTCTTAAAAGAATTTATGGGTTATTATAGTAAAAATTCTGTATTCATTGAAATACTAAATAATACCGACAAAGAGGAGGATCGCGAAAATGATAAGTATTGTTTCAAATCCGGGATTGATAGACCTGATTGTTTCGAGGAACTCCACGAAGGGGAGATTAGCCCTTTCCAAATTTTTTTCGGGTGTGCGAAATATGATACAAGGGATTCTGGTTTTTTCGAGGAATGCGCCAAAAAAGGTGGGCTTTTCCATTTCGAAATTTGTTGGATGCTTTCTAAATACTATAAATCAGATGAAGATGCTTTTCGGAAATTTTTTTCCAAAGATTATGAACCATATTTCAAAGACGATGAATTGTGTTCCGAAGCTTTTGAGACAGAATTTGATGAGAAACTTTTGGGCAATAATGCGATTGAGATTTACTATTTTCATAAGTCCTGCGAAAATATTTGTAGTATTTCTCCCTTATTTTATAAGCTTTTTTTCGAAAATCGGGTGGATCTTCCCAGATTGGAACAATTTTGTTCCAAATTTGGGATTGATCTGTCCGAATTTTTTGAATCTTTTCCCAAACACGAGATGGATTGCCTCAAATTTTGTCAAGAAGCTGGCAGCCTGGGGATTGGATTTTCGCTTTTATCTGATTCTTGTGAAAAACAAATTAGTTATGATTATCTTGACCTTGCTTTTTTTAGGAAAATTCCAAAAAGTGTTTCTGGGATTTACAAATTTTGGGAGGAATCTTACAAAAATGAGCTTGATCTTTTCTTTATTCTTGACGAAATTGGCGAAAGGGAGAGGTTTAGGATTCTTTCCAAGCTTTCGAAAACTTTTTGCCGTTATAAACTTGGTATGCACAAATCCTTTGAGGGTATTACCGAAAATCATAAAAAAGGTATTGCTGAAAATCATAAAAAATATTTCTCCGGAGATCATATTTATTTTTCAAAGGATTCAAAAGATCATATTTATTTTGCGAAGGATTCTAGAGATCATATGGATCATATTGATCCGGATTCTAGAGATCATATGGATCCGGATGATGATTTTCATAATCCAACTGACCTTGATCCTGATAGAGATTCTTCTGCAGATTCTTACAGAGATCAGATTGATTTTCCGAAGGATTCAAAAGATCATATCGATTTTGCGAGGGATTCTAGAGATCATATTGATCCGGATGAGGATTTTCAAAATCCAACTGACCTGGATCCTGATAAAGATTCTTCTGGAGATTTATTGGGCCGAAGAGACTCAAAAGATCTTATTCATCATATTTATTTTGCGAAGGATTCTAGAGATCATATGGATCATATTGATCCGGATTCTAGAGATCATATGGATCCGGATGATGATTTTCAAAATCCAACTGACCTTGATCCTGATAGAGATTCTTCTGCAGATTCTTCCAGAGATCAGATTGATTTTCCGAAGGATTCAAAAGATCATATTGATTGGGATGAGGATTGTCGACCGCGAACTGCTCTGGATCCGGATAAGGATTCTTCTGGAGATTTATTGGGTCGAAGGGTTGGTAATGAAAATGGAGAGGAGGATGGATACTGTCAAAATCCAACTGGTCATGACCCTGATAAAGATTCTTCTGGATATTCAGCACGCCCAATGGATGGTATTAGCGTATATAAAGAGGAGGAAGACCCTCTGGCTTATATTTTTACGGATTCGGAGGATGTTACGTATCCTGTCAAGAAAGATATTTCCGAAAAAGAAAACGAAGGGGGAGAAGAGTCCGCAGCTTCTAGTGATTCTTCTGGATTGGAAGGGAAATATTATCGGGACCATATGGATTTATCCCCCAAAGAGACCGGGTTAGAAGAAATTTCGGAAAAAGATAAGGAAGGTTCGAAAAAGGAAGAAGAGTCCAAGGAAGAAGAGTCCGCAGAATCTAATGATTTAGAATCCGAATTTGAATTCGATTTTGAATTCGATTGGGACGAGTTTATAGAGACTTTTAATAGAAAAGTTCTTTATGCTCAAATCGAATTTGACTTGGAGGAGAGATATGGTTCGAAAAAGAAAGAAGAGTCCAAGGAAGAAGAGTCCAAGGAAGAAGAGTCCAAGGAAGAAGAGTCCAAGGAATCTAATGATTTAGAATCCGAATCTGAATTCGAGCGGAGAGATGGTTCGAAAAAGGAAGAAGAGTCCAAGGAAGAAGAGTCCAAGGAAGAAGAGTCCAAGGAAGAAGAGTCCAAGGAAGAAGAGTCCAAGGAAGAAGAGTCCAAGGAAGAAGAGTCCAAGGAAGAAGAGTCCAAGGAAGAAGAGTCCAAGGAAGAAGAGTCCAAAGAATCTAATGATTTAGAATTCGAATTTGATGAAGAAGAGTTCGCAGAATTTATTCATTTTAAGCCCGAAGATGATGAAGAAGAGGATATAAATTATATAGATTATTATGATTCTTACCAAGACGAGACCGGGTTACCTGAAGCTATTCAAACAGGTATAGGTGAACTAAACGGTATTCCTTTAGCAATTGGTGTTATGGATTTTGGGTTTATAGGGGGTTCTATGGGAGCCGTAGTAGGTGAAAAAATCACCCGGTTGATTGAATATGCTACCAAAAATTCACTACCCCTTATTATAGTATGTGCTTCTGGAGGGGCACGGATGCAAGAAGGCATCGTGAGCTTAATGCAAATGGCTAAAATATCTTCTGCCTTGTACGACTATCACTATAAATCGGTCGAAAAAAGATTGTTATATATATCAATTCTTGCATCGCCCACTAGTGGTGGTGTGACAGCCAGTTTTGGTATGTTGGGGGATATTATTATTGCCGAACCAGACGCCGAAATTGCGTTTGCGGGTAAAAGAGTAATTGAGGAAGTTTTGAAGGAGGAAGTACCCGAAGGTGCACAAACAACCGAAAATTTATTCGAAAAGGGTTTATTCGATCCAGTCTTACCACGTAATCTTTTAAAGAGCGCTCTAAGTGAGTTACTTGAGCTGCACGGTTTTTTTCCTTTGAATAAAACCCAAGCCAAGCATTAGGGTCAATTATTTGTGTCAATTCAATCAAAGTATTTGGTTTATCGGAATCAAAGTAAAAACTAGAAGGATGGAAGTTTTTAGCTGGCGACGCCCTATTTGTAGAATATAAAAAATAAAAAAATATAATGAATATAGAATATATATTCATTATATTTCCGATTACTAATCAGGAAACCCCTATCAATAAGAAGGAAAAAAAAGAAGGACTTCTTACCTTTTTTTTCCTTCTGCAAAATTTGTCAAATAAAAAAAATTTCATGTTCCCTTTTTCCATTTTGACATATGTATATAATTCATAAATCACTTTTTTCCTCTTTCGGGATTTTCCGGGAATCCCCTTTTTCCTTATTTAAAATCCCTCTATATTTTTTTTTTATTGAATTAGTTAGAAGCAAAAGAAAGAAGAAAAAATGAAGAATAATAAAGTCGATTATCATATATTATATGTGGAAAGGTTATTTTTTTAGTTCTACATTCCTTGCACTTATTATATATACTCTACTTACTTCTACTTCTATAGATATAGAATTCGAATTCGAATTAATTTATTAATATAATAACATAATAACAAAAAAAAATATAACAAACAGGTACAATATAGTAAATCGAGGTACCCATTCTATGACAACTATCAACTTTCCCTCTATTTTTGTGCCCCTAGTAGGCCTAGTATTTCCGGCAATTGCAATGGCTTCTTTATTCCTTCATGTTCAAAAAAACAAGATTGTTTAGATCCTGTGGGCCAAATCTAATTTTTCAAGACTTAGACTTGAATCATAAAACAGATATCTATTTAGCAGAATGGTCTACCACGTGATTTCTTCCGAACATAAACGAAGGAGCCCTTATGCATGTGCATGCGGAAACATGACATTAGGGGTATATTTATTATTTTTGATCTAACTAGTTAAAAGTAAAGATTCACATCAGAATGGTACTAGTTGATGAGAGTTACATCGGAAATAAAAAGAATAAGGAAAGTCAAATTCATTTGGGATATTCTTTCAATTCAAATAAAATGCAACCCGATCTACTATGAATTGGCGATCAGAACGTATATGGATAGAGCTTATAACGGGATCTAGAAAAATAAGTAATTTCTGCTGGGCATTTATCCTTTTTTTAGGTTCATTAGGATTCTTATTAGTTGGAATTTCCAGCTATCTTGGTAGGAATTTGATATCTTTATTCCCCCCCCAGCAAGTTATTTTTTTTCCACAAGGGATCGTGATGTCTTTCTATGGGGTCGCAGGCCTCTTTATTAGCTCCTATTTGTGGTGTACAATTTCTTGGAATGTAGGTAGTGGTTATGATCGATTCGATAGAAAAGAAGGAATAGTATGTATTTTTCGTTGGGGATTTCCTGGAAAAAATCGTCGCATCTTCCTCCGATTTCTTATAAAAGATATTCAGTCCATTAGAATAGAACTTAAAGAGGGTATTTATACTCGTCGTGTCCTTTATCTGGAAATCAGAGGTCAGGGGGCCATTCCCTTGACCCGTACTGATGAGAATTTTACTCCACGAGAAATTGAACAAAAAGCTGCTGAATTGGCCTATTTCCTGCGTGTACCAATTGAATGAAGTATTTTGAAATGAATGCTTTCTTTCTCAGCTCGGAATAAAATAAAAAATCTACAATCCTTTTTTATATGGGGTACCTTAAGTAAGGTAAATAACGGAAATTAAATCAGAACACCCATTCGGGTCAAAACAGACGTATACGGGTATACATAAAAACCAAAAGGAGAATTTTTTTTTGTTTACAAATTTGTCTGCAAAAAGGGGGTTTTTTATTCGTATGGAAATCGACTCAACTCAATTCTCAATTCAATTCAGTAACAGTAATAAAAAAAAGTAAAAAATAGAAATAATAATGGACTCATTCCATATATCAAATCGAAATAAATAACTTTCTTTAGGCCCAGTAGTTAGAATTGATAGGTTAGATACAATACAAAAAAATCCTGTATTTTTCTTATATTATTTAGCAATCTTTCGTTTTATTTTTATTCTTTCTTTTGTTCTCTTTAATGATCAAACAATTGGCTTTCTTATAATTATAACGAGAATTTTATTATTCGAATTTTGTTTTGTTTTGCTACCCATTTTTGATCATCACATTCAGACCCTCAATTCGTTATTTTGTGCTAGGGGTAACTTGTGAAATTTTTCCAAAGATTTGATTGATATTATTGATATTTTGGTAGTCAAGTAAGTTCTCTCGTCTTGAAATCAAAATAATATTCATTAATTGAAGTGGATGTCCCACGTATTCATTAAAAGGAAGGAATTGCTTCGAATTGGATGGACCAATTGCAATATCTGGAAACACGATTTTTTTGTTTATTCATTCGAATTCAGAGTGGATTCTTTATTCTAAATTTTGTGTTTTTTCAAGATTCAAGGACTAATTAACAAATTAGAACAAAAAAAACAGAAAATAGACTCATGGATTCGATACTTTGTAATAGAATAATAGAACTCATGTTTCATAGAAATACTAGGTCGCATAGAGTCGACGAGCGCGACGGGTTCGTTAACAATTTATAGATGAAAAAAAATGGAAAAAAAGAGAGCATTTATTCCCTTTCTATATCTTGTATCTATAGTATTTTTACCCTGGTGGATCTCTCTATCATTTCAAAAAAGTCTGGAATCTTGGGTTACTAATTGGTGGAATATTAATCAATCTGAAACTTTTTTGAATGATATTCAAGAAAGGGGTCTTCTAGAAAAATTCATCGAATTAGAGGAGCTCCTTTTGTTGGACGAAATGATAAAGGAATACCCGGAAACATATCTACAAAAGCTTCGTATAGGAATCCACAATGAAATGATTCAATTGATCAAGATGCACAATGAGGATTGTATCCATATGATTTTGCACTTCTCGACAAATATAATCTGTTTCCTTATTCTAAGTGGGTATTCTATTCTGGGAAATAAAGAACTTATTCTTCTTAACTCTTGGGTTCAGGAATTCCTATATAACTTAAGCGACACAATAAAAGCTTTTTCTATTCTTTTATTAACCGATTTATGTATCGGATTTCATTCACCCCACGGTTGGGAACTAATGATTGGCTCTATCTACAAAGATTTTGGATTTGCGCATAACGATCAAATTATATCTGGTCTTGTTTCCACTTTTCCAGTCATTCTAGATACAATTTTAAAATATGGCATTTTCCGTTATTTAAATCGTGTATCCCCATCGCTTGTAGTGATTTATCATTCAATGAATGATTGAAAAGAAAAACGATATACGGATATTAATCCAATTAGAATTTAGAATTATAATGTTTCTTACTTCGTACATAATCAAAGCATTCAAAATCGTACTTACTCCTTCTATTTCTACCCACCCAAGGCGGGGAGTTTATCCCACATTCCAGTAATATTATTTCAGTAAATTCAGTTCAGTAAGGTAAATAGCAGAATCGTGGATAGGGAACTATACTAGCAACCTACCCAATTTATTGTAGAAATTTTCGGGATCAACGATTGATTGGACCATGCAAACTAGAAATACTTTTTCTTGGATAAAAGAACAGATTACTCGATCCATTTCCATATCGGTCATGATATATATAATAACTCGGTCATCCATTTCAAATGCGTATCCCATTTTTGCGCAGCAAGGTTATGAAAATCCACGAGAAGCAACTGGGCGTATTGTATGCGCCAATTGCCATTTAGCTAATAAGCCCGTGGATATTGAGGTTCCACAAGCGGTTCTTCCTGATACTGTATTTGAAGCCGTTGTTCGAATTCCTTATGATACGCAACTAAAACAGGTTCTTGCTAACGGCAAAAAGGGGGGTTTGAATGTGGGGGCTGTTCTTATTTTACCTGAGGGATTTGAATTAGCCCCGCCCGATCGTATTTCTCCCGAGATGAAAGAAAAGATAGGCAATCTTTCTTTTCAGAGCTATCGCCCCAATAAAAAAAATATTATTGTGATAGGTCCTGTTCCTGGGCAAAAATATAGTGAAATCACCTTTCCGATTCTTTCCCCGGACCCTACTACTAAGAAAGATGTTCACTTCTTAAAATATCCGATATATGTAGGTGGTAACAGGGGGAGGGGCCAGATTTATCCTGACGGAAGCAAGAGTAATAATACAGTTTATAATGCTACAGCAGCCGGTATAGTAAAGAAAATTTTTCGAAAAGAAAAGGGTGGATACGAAATAACCATAGTGGGTGCCTCGGATGGACGTGAAGTGGTTGATGTTATCCCTCCAGGACCGGAACTTCTTGTTTCAGAGGGTGAATCTATCAAACTTGATCAACCATTAACAAGTAATCCTAATGTGGGTGGATTTGGTCAAGGAGATGCAGAAATAGTACTTCAAGACCCATTGCGCGTACAAGGTCTTTTGTTCTTCTTTGCATCTGTTATTTTGGCACAAATCTTTTTAGTTCTTAAAAAGAAACAGTTCGAGAAGGTTCAATTGTCCGAAATGAATTTCTAGATTCGTGGATTTATCAACATCAAGTTCGTAACAAGAACAAAATTTTTGTTGATAATTCTTTGACAGTTTTGGATGATCAAGAAATAAAAAAATTATAAGAAGGCTCTTGTTTTGTTTATACTATTTTTCTACATCTACGAGAAGTCTGGAATTACTTGTACTACATTCTTAGTTAGAATATATCTATTGCAAAGAGGACTATTTGACTTTTTTTTACTTTTTTTTTCGATCGAAATTGGGATGATGTCACTATTATCAAATATCATATGATACCTCAATTTCATAGAGTGTATCAAAAGTTTTCTATTCGATTCTAGAATAAAATTCGACTAGATACTAGACTAGACTAGACTAAGCGGGGAATATAACGAAAAGAGACGATAAATGAGGGGAACAAACGATTCTAGGGGGGGTTCGTTGCCTTCCCGGTCTTCGACACACGACAAGGAATTGTACACATACTTGCTTGTCGTGTGCCGAAATAGTAATGAGTCTGGATTCCCTTCGTCAAAGACTTAGTCGGAATTTCATTTTTTTCGAGATTTCATTTTTGTTTTTTTTTTTTAGATTTAGATTGATTATTTTATTATATTATTATTACGCATATAATTATAATATACCTTATTTTATAATATACTACTTTAATAATATACTTTACTTACTATAGTAGTGGACAAACTGAAAAAAAAAAAGATAGAGGAAAATTGATTGAACAAATGGAACTTCTTGCACGATATTTGATCTAGAAAAATATCGATTCTATTGTGTGATTCAATAAATCAAGTGATTCCTTCTTTCTTTTAGGAAGGGTCAATTAAAGAAGACTATCGAGAAATAGATGTTTTGAATGACCAAATAAATGAATTTCCAAAAAGCATCATTGCATGGATCCCTTTTTCATTTATACGAAAAAGA